GAAGAAGAAGAGCAAAGCAAACGAAGCATGCCCAAAAGTAAACCAACCCCTTGGACTGCTACGAAAAACACCATCCGATTTCAAAGTTGCGCGATCTAATTCAAAAATTTCACCTAATTGAGCGCGTCTAGCATATTTTTTCACAGTAGCGGGCTCACCATAACTGACTCCGTTGAGTTCGCCACCGTAGAACTCAACGGTTACACCTACTTGTTCAACACTATACTTCGATTCTGCCCTTCGAAAAGGAACATCAGCTCTAACAATTCCATCGCCGTCGACCAAAACGACTGGGAATGTTTCAAAAAACGTAGGCATACGACGTACAAAAAGCTCACGCCCTTCTTTATCCCTAAAGATGGGGTGTCCTAACCACCCAACCGCTATTCCATCTCCGTTATCCATTGAGCCTGCCCTGAATAACCCCCCTTTTGCTGGATTATTACCAATATAATCATAAAAAGCTAATTTTTCGGGAATTTTCGACCAGACTTCTGAGAACCTTTTATTTTCTGCTAGCCCGGCGCTAACTCTTCGATATATCTCTTGCTGGAAGTAACCCTGATCCCATTGATAACGAGTGGGACCAAATAATTCGATAGGGGTCGTTGCTGAACCATACCACATAGTTCCAGCAACAACAAAAGCCGCAAAAAAGACAGCTGCGATACTACTAGAGAGTACGGTTTCAATATTTCCCATACGCAACCCTTTGTATAGGCGTTGTGGCGGGCGGACGCTAAGATGGAATAAACCTGCTAATATGCCCAACGTACCTGCTGCAATGTGATGAGAGGCTATTCCTCCCGGAACAAAAGGATCAAAACCTTCCACGCCCCACGACGGATTTACAGGTTGTACTTTTCCCGTCAGTCCATAAGGATCAGACACCCATATTCCAGGACCGTACAAGCCCGTTACATGAAATGCACCAAAACCAAAGCAAGCCACCCCGGAGAGAAATAAATGAATTCCAAAGATCTTGGGCAAATCCAAAGAAGGTTTTCCTGTACGTTCATCACAAAATATTTCTAGATCCCAATAAACCCAATGCCAGATAGCTGCCAAAAAGCATAAGCCGGAAAACACAATATGTGCCCCGGCTACACCTTCGTAACTCCAACCCCCCGGATTCGTTACAGCCCCTCCTGTAATACTCCAACCTCCCCATGAATTGGTTATTCCTAAACGAGTCATGAAGGGTATAACGAACATACCCTGCCTCCACATCGGATCAAGAACAGGGTCAGAAGGATCAAAAACAGCTAATTCATACAGAGCCATCGAGCCCGCCCAACCAGCAACCAGAGCTGTATGCATTATATGAACGGAAAGCAACCGGCCGGGATCATTCAATACAACGGTATGAACACGATACCAAGGCAAACCCATGGAAAATACCCCTTTATCAAAGAAAAAATAAACACTACGTAACTTTATTGCGTTGTAAAAGTATACTATGACTATCTTATGGACACCCTTTGTTCGGAAGATTATTTCATAATCAAGGGTTAGATGAATATTTTTTCTATTCTGTTCGTAGGAACAAAGAGAAGCAGATTTATTCTATACTCGATAAGTACCAATACGCAATGGGAGATCGATACCATTTTCTATGAGTAACCGTGCCCCTCCTTATTTATTATTAGAAAGACCTATTCATAAAAAGTTTCCTTTATTTATTTTTTCTTTCTGAATTTTTCTAATCTACGGATAAAATAAATATGATGGAGCCAATATTATAAAGACAGTAAAACCATACTGTTACGTTTCCACACCAAAGTGAAATATAGTATTTAGTTATTTTTTTCTTTAATTTCATGCCTATTGGTGTTCCAAAAGTACCTTTCCGAAGTCCTGGAGAGGAAGATGCATCTTGGGTTGACGTATAGTGCGGCTTGTCAGATATATTGGGTCATATGGGATTTCCCCGTTCTCTCCCCCGACCGAGATATCCTCTGTTTCGCCCAAGAAACAGAAATTGAATCATAAAAAAATTGGAGCGTGAAGTGCAATTAGATGCATTGTTTTGGGGAATTCATAGTACTATTATCTATCAATTATAATAATTTATGGTTGGCTTTGGTTGGACTAAAAAAATGAAGTATCCAGGCTCCGTTTAGAAAAACCCCAATTGGTAATAAATAGATCTATGATTACTACGCGTATCATAAAAGATTCTTGTTTGTTATTTGTAAAGTCATAAAAAAATAAATGGTGATGGGAAGATTTGTCCTATATGTGCAAATAAAAATCGGGCGGATCTTTACCCGGAGTAGAGCATAAACCTAAAAAGATTAAAGAGACCCATTCAGGAACAAGAAAATACCATCGCGGTTTGGATTGAATCTCGATGAAACAATATATCAATGAAAAGTTAAGTTAATTCGATAAGTTTATCGACTTTTTCTATTATAAAAAAAGAAAGAAAAGAAGGCAAAATTGGTCTTTATTGAAAAATCGAAAAAAGCTCTTTCGTTCTAAGTTAGAAAAACCTGTTATAGATAGAAGAAAGAAAGGGGGCTCAAATCTAGCCATTGATTGATTCTTTTTTCGCAATTTTTTTGAACCGTATGCATTAAAAGGTACATGTACGGTTCCTAAGGGATACGATTTTACCCTACTCAACCGACTTTATCGAGAAAGATTGCTTTTTTTAGGCCAAGAAGTTGATAGTGAGATCTCGAATCAACTTATTGGTCTTATGGTATATCTCAGTATCGAGGATGGTACCAAAGATTTGTTTTTGTTTATAAACTCTCCGGGCGGGTGGGTAATACCTGGAGTAGCTATTTATGATACTATGCAATTTGTGGGACCAGAGGTCCATACAATATGCATGGGATTAGCCGCGTCAATGGGATCCTTTATCCTAGTTGGAGGAGAAATTACCAAACGTCTAGCATTCCCTCACGCTTGGCGCCAATGAGGTTTTTTTATTTGAAAGACAAAAGAAAACTATGCCTTCGCCATATGAATATTTAAGTAATAATAGCATGGCACTTCGAATTCGATATGAAAAAACTTATATATTCTTTTTTTTTCATTCGATTATGTATCGAGAGAGTAGTATGAGATAAAAGGTATTTCCGATTTTCTCTTATCTATCGGAAGTCCAATTCAGCGTCACAAACTTTTTTATTTTCATACTCGCGGGCTCTTAACAATATTTATGGTATAAAAAAAGAGTTCGAAAAAAATAAGATTTTCCCTTTTTTGGTTGGATCAAAAAGAAACTTTGGGATTGCTGAATCAAAGACAAAAAAAGAATACGTTTTAAAATATAAAGCAACGGAACCACCATAGTATTTTTTTAACTCCTCCGAAAGAAAGGGTGGTAATTTGACCATTTACCCATCTGGGGTTGATAGATTCTATTTTTATCTTTCTTGAATAGAAAAATAAAAAGTTAAGGGTCAATTTGATTGTAGAGCCGTATGCAATGCACAAAAGATGATGCCCGTACGGTTGTTCAATTCGATCTTTTTTCCTATTATTCGTTATCTTTCTTTTCGTTTCATCAAACCAGATAGAGAACCCTTATATCATCAGGGTAATGATCCATCAACCCGCTAGTTCTTTTTATGAGGCGCAAACGGGGGAATTTATCCTGGAAGCGGAAGAACTGTTGAAACTACGCGAAACCCTCACAAGGGTTTATGTACAAAGGACGAGTAAACCGTTATGGGTTGTATCGGAAGACATCGAAAGGGACGTTTTTATGTCAGCAACAGAAGCCCAAGCTTATGGAATTGTTGATCTTGTAGCAGTTGGGTGAAAAAAATGTCTTTTGTGCAAATCCATGATTTAAGATTTTAAATCCGAGTTTACTATTCTATTAAATAGTAAAAATTCATAATCATCCCGGTTAGGATCAATCTAAACCAGCCCTATAGGTATATAATTCAACATGCCAACTATTAAACAACTTATTAGAAATACAAGACAGCCAATTCAAAATGTCACGAAATCCCCCGCTCTTGGGGGATGCCCTCAGCGCCGAGGAACATGTACTAGGGTGTATGTGCGACTCGTTTAGATCATGAGCTGATTCCAGCATAAATGATTAATACCAGCGAATAGGATAGAATGGAAGAAGGAACTCCATTCACTATCTAAAAATAAGCAAATCGATCCCCCTAATTGTGGATAAAGTTTATGGTTTCCGTTGTTGCAAATCCAACCACTTGAATTTAAGAATTTAGGTTGATAACCAACTCTCCATTGGTAACAAGTGGTTATCCATTAAGCGGAGGAAATTTTATTGAAATTCAAAAAAACATAAAAATGAAGTTCTCGCCCGGTCAAGAACGGACTACGAGGGTCAGCTATCCAGCTAACTTTCAGAATTAAATACCGTTACTGTATAGACGGGTCTCGTTGTGAAAGGCCTGTTACTAGATAATTTATGGGTAGAGCCAAATAGCGTGGTGTGAACTATACAAGTTACCAAAAACATTGATTAAATGAAGTTTTGTTTTTTTAAAGGCTCCGGTGTATAGAGAAGACCTCACCGTTTAAGAAGTAACCATAGAAACGACGTAACCCACGATTTCTTTATCCATTTAATTTTTATTTTTTTATTGACTTTATTTTTGACACCTAGCAAAAGAACATTTATTATTTCTTTTGTATTTCACAGTCAAATACCTAAAAAAATAAAAATCGTGGTCGGGAAGGTTATAGTAGCCGAAGCCATTGGAATTTTTATTTTATACATTGGAAAAATCCGTTTGGTTATTAATAGACCAGGGCGGGGAAAGGGATAACTGAAAGAAAAGAAATCGATTAGTTATTCGTCAAAGTTTTATTTATTCAATGACCAGAATTAAACGCGGATATATAGCTCGGAGACGTAGAACAAAAATTCGTTTATTTGCCTCAAGTTTTTGGGGGGCCCATTCAAGACTTACTCGAACTATTACTCAACAGAAAATACGAGCTTTGGTTTCGGCTCATCGCGATAGGGACAATCAAAAGAGAAATTTTCGTCGTTTGTGGATCGCTCGCATAAACGCAGTAATTCGAGAGGGGGGGGTATCTTATAGTTATAATAAATTAATACATGATCTATACAATAGGCGGTTGGTTATTAATCGTAAAATACTAGCTCAAATAGCTATATCAAATCGGAATTGTCTTTATATGATTTCCAACGAAATCAGAAAAGAAGTAGATTGTTAAAGAATACACTGGAATAATTTAAATGGAGTTCCCCGGAGAATGAACTCCGGGAAGGTGGGGTCAAATTACTATGAAAAAATATGTTTATGTTAAAGTAGTCAAAATGAATGAACACGTTCAATAAAAAATCTTTTTTTCGATTCGTTTTTTTGTTACGACCCGATAATCAAATCTGGATTCTCGGGTTTGTCGAACAAAACACCAATTTGCGTTTGAGTTCGAGTTGGAATTCTGATTCAAGTGAACAAATAATAAGCTTATTTATTTCTGGTTCTAAGGCCCGCAGCTCTAGCGGTCGGCTCGGTTCTTTCAAATTGTTTCTCATTATTGAGAAAAGGTAACAAAGATAAAATACGAGCTTGTTTTATAGCAATAGTAATTAATCGTTGTTGTTTCAAGGTCAATCTATTCACCCGTCTAGATAATATTTTTCCTTGTTCACTAATAAATCGACTAATTAAACTCATGTTTCTATAATCAATCCGATCCCCCGATTGAATCGGGGGCAACCGCCTACGAAAAGATTGCTTGGATTTAAGAAAAGGTCGCTTGGATTTATCCATGGTTTGTTTATTTAGTTTATTTCTTATCCCGAAAATCCTATTTCTTAATTGTCATCTTAACCCCCAACAGGATTCTTTTATATTTTCATTTAAATATGTTCTATATAATGTCATCTATCCCTTTTCAGGGATAAGACATACGCCCTTCGGTCTATTTCTTTATTTCCCCATGAATCATATGTTTGTAACAATAGGGACAGAATTTTCTCAATTCTAATCGATTCGGCGTATTGTGCCGATTCTTTTGAGTAATATATCTGGAAACGCCTGTTGGTACCTTCTTAACACTATTTCCCATACAACTAGTACATTCCAAAATTACCGTTATTCGCGCATCTTTCCTCTTGGCCATCAACCTCCTTTAGATTTTTGATTTACTCAACTCTTCTATTTTGATTCGAAAGGAAGAAAAAAGAGAAGTTACTTAACTTGAAATCCAACTCTAAAAGACTAAAATCAATAAATTAATAATCAATCAAAGCAAAGCCATAGTAAATAATAAGTAAGATAATGATCTAGAAACTCTATTTCTATTTGAAGGACGGCATTTCAATTAAAGATTTTGTATTCTTACCCTAGACCCACCCTTTACTACTCTATACCCACGCCCTTATTAATATGAATTTCATTCGAGTTTGAACCCCAGTCTCGCAGACGCCGAACCCACTTCTATTCTTTCTCTTTCGTACCTTATTCTAAAAATAAAAAAGAGAAAATAAGGGGTATGAGCAATTAGTTATAGATATTTAATTGTATCTCGAATTTTCTTCATCCCCCCCGATGTCAATAATTAGAATGAAAAAAGGGGAATGTCAACGCATCCGGGAAAAAACGATTAATCTCTATCAATAGGCCTGCTAAAGCCCCGAACCATAGCGTACTTAATACTGGGGCCACCGAGAGATATGTTTTTAGATCTCGCATTGAAAAACCTCCTTTTTTATTTATTGTAACCCAAAATACTAATTTTTTTATACGGGATTTTTTATTTCGTATATATATATATATAATTAAGATATAATTAAGTCTTTTCGTTTTCTTATTATTATATGTTAAATAAGATCAAAAAGACGAAATGGGCATAAATTGTGTTTTTCGGTGGAAGAAATAGGGATATGGAAAACAAGGCAGGAATTCTCTACAATGACACTGTAGAACAATTGAAGGGATGTGGCGCAGCTTGGTAGCGCGTTTGTTTTGGGTACAAAATGTCACGGGTTCAAATCCTGTCATCCCTACCTATCACGGACCCTTTGAGCAATAACGAGGAATCAATTGAGATCGATTCGAGTTGCACAGAATCATTCATTTTTATGAAACTATAGAATATATCCATATAAAATGGATTCGTGTTAGAAAAACAATCCTTTTTTATTCTGATAAGAAAGCGCTCTTAGTTCAGTTCGGTAGAACGCGGGTCTCCAAAACCCGATGTCGTAGGTTCAAATCCTACAGAGCGTGATTTTTTCTTCGCAGGTCGGATTAGACCGAAATGGATTCAGTCACTTGCACAGTAATTATAATTTGACCTCCCGGAGATTAAAGAAAGGAGGAGGGCAAAATTAATCAAAGATCCAACTGATCACCACGCCTGTATTGTAAATATGCAGTTACGAATAATCCAGCCAAAGTAATAGGAATTAGGCCTAACACGATTCCAAATAAAAAAACTTCAATCATTTCAATTTTTTTGAAAAGGAGAAAAAAGAGGTAATATCATATCTATACCTAAATATTAATCCAAATTGGCGTG